TTTTATTTAATAAAAAGTTTTATTATAGATCATGGTTTTATTTATTTTTTTATTCAATAAGTGATTTAATGATGTGCCTGATTAAAGGATTATTTTGATAGAATAAATAAAGTAAATTTTACCTTCATTACATTTAATAGAATTAAACTATTTCTTTTAACATCAAAAGTTAAAGTACTTCATATACTATAATGTAATAAAATGGTAAGCTAAGTTAAGCTAATGGGTTCATACCTCATCTATAAAGATTATCTTTTCATTTTATTGTTAATTTTTAGAAAATTATTATTTTTAATTTTTTTAATTCTCGGAACATTAATATCTATTTGTTCTTATTCTTGGATAGGAATATGAATAGGCTTGGAAATTAATTTATTATCTATTATTCCCCTGATAAATAATAAAAATTTACCACCTTCTTCAGAATCTTCCTTGAAATATTTTATTACTCAAGCTTTAGCTTCAGTAATTCTTTTATATTCCTTAATTATAATATCAGAAAAATTAAATTCTTTTATATTTGATCAATTAAATTTTACTTTTATTATAAATATTTCTTTATTAATTAAAATAGGAGCAGCTCCATTTCATTATTGATTCCCCGAAATTATGAGTGGATTGGATTGATTCAGAAGATTTTTAGTTTTAACATGACAAAAAATTGCTCCAATAATGATTCTATTAATAAATATTTTCTCTATAAATTTTATTTTTTTTGTAATTATTATTAGAATATTAGTTGGAGGTATTCAAGGATTGAACCAAACTAGAATTCAAAAAATTTTAGCTTATTCCTCAATTAATCATATTGGTTGAATACTAGGTTCTTTAATTATTTCTTTTAATATTTGATTAATTTATTTTATTATTTATACAATAATTTCGGTGATTTTACTATTAATTTTTAATTATTATAAGATTTATTTTATTAGACAATTTATTTCCCAATTTAAAATAAATAAATTATTAAAATTGACTGTTAGATTAAATTTTCTTAGATTAGGAGGTTTACCCCCATTTATTGGATTCTTCCCCAAGTGATTAGTAATTAATATACTAACAAATAATGGATTTATATTTATATCAGTAATGATGGTAATTTTGACTTTATTTATTTTATATTATTATGTTCGTTTTATTATTTCTTCAATAATTATTGATTTTTCTAGAATGAATTTTTTTTACAAGTTTAATTTTAAAATATTTTCTTATTTTTTATGATTTAACATAATTAATTTATTAGGTTTATTAATAATTATCTTTTTCTATAATTATAGATAAGGATTTAAGTTAATAAAACTATCAACCTTCAAAGTTGAAAATAAATTATATTTAAGCCTTAGAAATTATTCACCTTTAAATTTGCAATTTAATATCATTTTGAATATAAGGCTAGTAGAAGAAAATAATTTCGTTTATAAATTTACAGTTTATCGCCTATACTCGGCCATTCTACTGAATAAATGATTATTTTCTACAAATCATAAGGATATTGGAACTTTATATTTTATTTTTGGTGCTTGATCTGGTATAGTAGGTACTTCTTTAAGAATTCTAATTCGTTCAGAACTTGGTAATCCTGGGGCATTAATTGGAGATGACCAAATTTATAACGTTATTGTTACTGCACATGCATTTATTATAATTTTTTTTATAGTAATACCAATTATAATTGGAGGATTTGGAAATTGATTAGTACCTTTAATATTAGGTGCCCCTGATATAGCTTTTCCTCGAATAAATAATATAAGATTTTGATTGCTACCCCCTTCATTATCTTTATTATTGATAAGAAGATTGGTAAACAATGGAGCTGGTACAGGATGAACAGTGTATCCTCCTTTATCTTCAAATATTGCTCATAGAGGGGCGTCTGTTGATTTAGCAATTTTTAGGCTTCATTTGGCAGGTATTTCTTCTATTCTTGGTGCTGTAAATTTTATTACTACAGTTATTAATATACGACCAGTAGGTATAAGATTTGATCGTATACCTTTATTTGTTTGATCAGTAGTAATTACAGCTGTATTATTATTATTATCATTACCTGTACTAGCAGGTGCTATTACTATATTATTAACTGATCGAAATTTAAATACATCTTTTTTTGATCCTGCTGGTGGGGGTGATCCTATTCTTTATCAACATCTTTTTTGGTTTTTTGGTCATCCAGAAGTTTATATTTTAATTTTACCAGGATTTGGAATAATTTCTCATATTATTAGACAAGAAAGAGGAAAAAAAGAAACATTCGGAACTTTAGGTATAATCTATGCAATAATATCTATTGGTTTATTAGGATTTATTGTATGAGCTCATCATATGTTTACAGTTGGTATGGATGTTGATACTCGAGCTTATTTTACATCTGCTACAATAATTATTGCTATTCCAACTGGAATTAAGGTATTTAGTTGATTAGCTACATTACATGGATGTCAATTAAATTATTCAGTTTCTTTATTATGAGCATTAGGATTTGTATTCTTGTTTACTGTAGGAGGATTAACTGGTGTGGTTTTAGCAAATTCTTCAATTGATATTATTCTTCATGATACTTATTATGTAGTAGCTCATTTTCATTATGTGTTATCAATAGGGGCAGTATTTGCAATTATAGGAGGCTTAGTTCATTGGTTTCCTTTGTTTACAGGATTAAGTTTAAATTACAAATATTTAAAGATTCAGTTTTTAATTATATTTATTGGAGTAAATTTAACTTTTTTTCCTCAGCATTTTTTAGGATTAAGAGGAATACCTCGTCGATATTCTGATTATCCAGATGCTTATTTATTTTGAAATATTGTATCTTCAATTGGTTCTATAATAAGATTAATAAGAATTTTAATTTTCATTTTTATTATTTGAGAGTCATTTTCATCCAATAAATTAAGAATATTTTCTTTAGGAATATCTTCTTCTATTGAATGAATACAAAATTATCCACCTTCTGAACATAGATATTCTGAGTTACCTATAATTTCAGGTTTCTAATATGGCAGATTAGTGCAATGAATTTAAGCTTCATATATAAAGTTTACTTTTTTTAGAATTGGCAACTTGACAGATATTATCTTCTCAAGATGGAATATCACCTTTAATAGAACAATTATTATTTTTTCATGATCATACTATAATAATTTTAATTTTAATTACAATAATAGTAGGATATCTTATAATTTCTTTATTTTTTAATAAATTTAATTATCGATTTTTACTTGAAGGTCAATTAATTGAATTAATTTGAACAATTCTTCCTGCTATTATTTTATTATTTATTGCATTACCTTCATTACGAATTTTGTATATATTAGATGAAGTAAATAATGCTTCTTTAACTATTAAGACTATTGGTCATCAATGATATTGATCTTATGAATATTCTGATTTCAAAAATATTGAATTTGACTCATATATAATTCCGATTAATGAAATATTAGATTCTAATTTTCGATTATTAGATGTTGATAATCGTTTAGTTTTACCAATAAATTCAAAAATTCGATTAATGGTTACAGCTACTGATGTAATTCATTCATGGGCTCTTTCATCATTAGGTGTAAAAATTGATGCTACACCTGGTCGTTTAAATCAAACTAGATTTTTTATTAATTACCCTGGTTTATTATATGGTCAATGTTCAGAAATTTGTGGATCTAATCATAGATTCATACCTATTGTAATTGAAAGAGTTTCAATCAAAAATTTTTTAAAATGAATTTAATCATTAGATGACCGAAAGCAAGTAATGGTCTCTTAAACCAATTTATAGTAAATTAGCATTTACTTCTAATGGAAAAATTTAGTTAATATTATAACGTTAATTTGTCAAATTAAAATAATTAGATTTAATAATTTTTGATTCCACAAATATCACCTCTTTTATGATTATTTTTATATGTATTATTTTCTATAATTTATTTAGTTTGTATAATTAATTTATATTACAATTTTTTGTATTTTCCAATTGAAAAAAAAGTTATAATTAAAGAAAGTTTTATTATTTGAAAATGATAGCAAATTTATTTTCCTCATTTGATCCTAGAACACAAGTTTTTTCAATAAATTGATTAAGATCACTTTTAGTTTTATTTTTTTTTCCTTGTTTATATTGATTAATTCCTTCTCGATATATTATATTTTGAATTAATTTATATAAAATTTTACATAATGAATTTAAGATTTTAATTGGTCCTTCTAACAAGGGAATGACAATAATTTTTATTAGATTATTTTTTTTTATTTTAATAAACAATTTTTTAGGATTATTTCCTTATATTTTTACAGCAACTAGACATATGGCATTAACATTATCTTTAGCTTTACCTTTATGATTAAGTTTTATATTATTTGGTTGAATTAATCATTCATTCTATATATTTGCTCATTTAGTTCCTCAAGGAACTCCTTCTGTTTTAATACCTTTTATAGTTTGTATTGAAACAATTAGAAATGTTATTCGTCCTGGTACGTTAGCTATTCGTTTATCTGCTAATATAATTGCAGGTCATTTATTAATAACTTTACTAGGAAATACTGGATCTTCAATGTCTTTACTAATAATTAATGGATTAATTATTATTCAAATTGCTTTATTAACACTTGAGTCAGCAGTAGCAATTATTCAATCATATGTTTTTTCTATTTTAAGAACATTATATTCGAGAGAAGTAAATTAATGTCGTCTTATAAAAATCATTCTTATCATTTAGTGGATTATAGTCCCTGACCAATTTTAAGAGCTTTTAGAGCTATAATTATAATAACTGGCTTGATTAAGTGATTTCATAGTTTTAATAATAGATTATTCTTGATTGGGATAATTATTACAATATTAATTATATACCAATGATGGCGAGATATTAGTCGAGAAGGAACTTTTCAAGGTCATCATTCATTTATTGTAACAATAGGTTTGCGTTGAGGAATAATTTTATTTATTATTTCAGAGATTTTTTTTTTTGTTTCCTTTTTTTGAAGATTTTTCCACAGAAGATTATCTCCAGCAATTGAAATTGGTATAAATTGACCACCTAAGGGAATTATTCCTTTTAATACTTTTCAAATTCCTTTATTAAATACATTAATTCTATTAACTTCAGGATTAACAGTTACTTGAGCACATCATAGATTAATAGAAAATAATTATCAACAAACTATTCAAGGATTATTTTTAACTATTTTATTAGGGATTTATTTTACTATGCTTCAAGCCTATGAATATATTGAATCTCCATTTACAATTACAGACTCAGTTTATGGTTCTACTTTTTTTATAGCTACTGGATTTCATGGACTACATGTTCTTATTGGAACAACTTTTTTATCTATTTGTTTATTACGACATTTTCAAAATCATTTTTCATCTATTCATCACTTTGGTTTTGAAGCAGCAGCTTGATATTGACATTTTGTTGATGTAGTATGATTATTTTTGTATATTTCTATTTATTGATGAGGTAGATATTTATATAGTATAATAATTATTTCTAACTTCCAATTAGAAGATCTATGTTTTAGTGTAAATAATCCTTTTGGTTTATTTTTTTTCTATTCTTATTTTAGTTTTATGTTTATTATTAATAATAATTAATAATTTAATTTCAAAAAAAAGATTTATAGATCGAGAGAAATCTTCTCCATTTGAATGTGGATTTGATCCTAAGTGTAGATCTCGAATACCTTTTTCTCTTCATTTTTTTTTAATTAGTATTATTTTTCTTGTTTTTGATATTGAAATTGCTTTACTATTACCTTTTGTTATCGTTTTTAATATATCTAACATTATTTCTTATATATTTTTAATTATTTTTTTCTTATTTATTTTGCTATTAGGAGTATATCATGAATGGAATCAGGGTAGTTTAAATTGAACTATATAGGATAATAGTTAATTATAACATTTAATTTGCATTTAAAAAGTATTGTTCAGCAATTTATCTTTAATATGAAGCGATATAATTGCAGTTAGTTTCGACCTAACCATCAGGTTTTTACCCATATTTTAATTGAAACCAAAGAAGAGGTTTATCACTGTTAATGATAGAATTGGATACTATCCCAATTAGGAATATATTATTTAAGAATAAGCTTCTAACTTAATTCTTTAGCAGTGTAATTCTGTTAATATTCCTATTTATATAGTTTAAAAAAAACATTACATTTTCATTGTAAAGTTAAATTAATTTTTATAAATATTTATAAACTAATGTTTCCTTAATATCTTCAATATTATGCTCTTATATAAGCTATATAAATATAATATAATAAATATAAACATTAATATTACTGTGATTATAAAAAAAATTTTTAAGTGATTGAAATGAATAATTTGTAATAATGAGGAATTCTTTTTTAATATCAAATAAATTCCTTGTGAACCAATAAATTCTGTTCATCCTTGATCAAATAATTTTTTATAAATAAATCCTAAAATTAATGGTAATTTTAAAATAATTCCTGTTGACATGATTGGTAAATTTCATATTAATGACGAAAATATTCTTGATTTATAAAAATTTATAGTCTTTGAGGAATAATATAATGAGAACTTTGAAATTTCATATCCAATAATTGACCCAATAATAATTACTATCAAAGTAGATATTTTTATCATAAATGGTAAATTAATTAAATAAGGAATATCTATAATTAATCAAGATAAAATTGATCCTATTATAATTACAAATGTAAATAATCCTCTCATTCCTGTTAATATTATTTTTCTATTTTCTCTAAGTGAATTTAATGAAATAAAATTAAAATTTCCTAATAATAAATAATATAAAAGCCGAATTGTGTATCTAGTCGTTAATCCTGTAGAGACAAAGAAAATAATATATATATATATATTAAATCTTTGTATACAAAATGATTCTAAAATTAAGTCTTTAGAGTAAAATCCAGAAAGAAAGGGAATACCACATAATGATAAGTTAGCAATGCAAAATAAACAGCAGGTTAATGGTATTAAATTAATTAATGATCCTATAAAACGAATATCTTGACATCCTAATAATCTATGAATTATATTTCCAGCACATATAAATAATAAGGCTTTAAATAATGCATGAGTTAAAAGATGAAAAAAAGCTAATTTATAATCTCCTAAAAATAAAATTCTTATTATTAATCCAAGTTGTCTCAACGTTGAAAGAGCAATAATCTTTTTTAAATCAAATTCAAAATTAGCCCCTAATCCAGCTATAAATATAGTTATTGAACAAATAAATAATATTATTGTTATTATTTGTATATTAAATCTTGATCTAAATCGAATTAATAAATATACACCTGCAGTTACTAATGTTCTTGAATGAACTAAAGAGGAAACAGGAGTTGGGGCTGCTATTGCAGCAGGTAATCATGAGGAAAATGGTATTTGGGCTCTTTTTGTAAAAGCCGCAATAATAACTAATCAACTTAGTATATTCATTCTAGTATCATCTTTTATGAAATCAAAATAAAATATAAAATTTCATCTGCCAAAATTTAATATTCATGCAATTGAAATTAAGATTATAACATCTCCAACTCGATTTCTTAAAGCTGTAATTATTCCAGCATTAAAAGATTTAATGTTTTGATAATAAACAACTAAACAATAAGAAATTAATCCTAACCCATCCCATCCTAATAAAATTCTAATTATATTTGGTCTTATAATTAATAATATTATTGATAATACAAATATTACTACTAATATAATAAAACGATTTAAATTTAAATCTCCTTCTATATATTCTTCTCTGTAAAAAATAACTATAGAAGAAATAAATAAAACAAATCTTATAAATAATAAAGATATTCAGTCTAATAAAATAATTCCTCTAATATTGCTTGAATTCATATTTATCAAAACATATTCAACAATAATAGAATAATCTTTAATTATAAAATTTACTCTTAAGGTAAAAGTATAGATTCTTAATAACAAGAAAGTTAAAAAATATATATAACAAATTGTAATAACTCAAAATAAATTTATAACTTTGATACCACAAATCAATATTTTTTTTAAACTATTTAAGTATAATCATAATGTATTAAATTCAGATTTTAAAAATAATAAATTTAAAGGTAATCAATGTATAATTAATAATAAAAATTCTCGAATATTAGAAAAATTTAAAAAAAAAGAACCTGAGAAAAATTTTCCATGTTGAGTGTATGAATATAGAAATAATGAATAAGCAGCTCTAAAAAAAGAAATTAATATTAAAAATAATATTGTACTATTTTCTCAAGCTATTATTCTATTAATTAAAAAAATTTCTGACAATAAATTTAGTGATGGAGGAGCTGCTATATTTGATGAACAAAGTAAAAATCAAATTAATGAAAGTCTAGGTAATATATTAATAAATCCCTTATTTAAAAATAATCTTCGACTAAAAATACGCTCATAATTAATATTTACTAAACAAAATAATCCTGAAGAACAGAGTCCATGAGCAATTATTATTGCTAAAGATCCAGTTATTCCTCAATTTGATAAGGTTATTAAACCTCCAATTACTATTCCTATATGAGCTACAGAAGAATAAGCAACTAATGATTTTATATCTCTTTGTCGAAGACAAATTAAAGAAATAAAAAATCCACCCATTAATGAGATTCTTATAAAAATATAATTATATATATAATTAATTTTTGAAAAGATTGGTAATACTCGTATTAATCCGTATCCCCCTAATTTTAATATAATACCTGCTAAAATTATTGAACCAGAAATTGGTGATTCAACATGAGCCTTTGGAAGTCATAAATGAACAAAAAACATTGGTATTTTTACTAAAAATACAATAATTATACATAAAAATAAAATAAAAGAATTTATATTTAAATTTATAAAACAAATTATTAATCTTTTATTACAATAATAATAAAATAAAATTGAAAATAATATAGGTAATGATCCTAGCATTGTATAAAATAATAAATAGATTCTTGCTTGAATACGTTCTGGTTGATATCCTCAACCTATAATTAATATAAGAGTGGGAATTAGTCTAATTTCAAAGAATACATAAAATAAGAAAAAATTTATTGAAATAAAAGTCATAATTAAAGATAATATTAAAATTAATAAATTAAATTTAAATAAATTTGGATATAAATTTTTTCTGTAAATGTTTTTTCTTGCTAAAATTATTAAAGAACAAATTCAAATTGTTAAAATCACTATTATAGAACTTAAAATATCTATTCCGTATAAAATTCTAATATTAGAGTAATAATAATAGCTAGAAAATTTTATAAGTCCAATAAAAATTAAAATATTATATATTAAGTAATTTAATCAAAATTTATTTGAAAAACTTATAGGGATCATAAATACAATAAATAATATTAATCTTATCATAATACATTAAAAGTTTTAAAATAATCATTACCATATATTCGTATTATTACTACTAAAATTGATAACCCAAGAGCTCTTTCACATACTCTAATTGTAAGAAAAATTATTAAAAAAAAGAATTCATATATATATATATTTATATATAAAATTAATCCAAAATATAAAGTAATAATTATGAATTCTAGACTTAATAACAAAGTCAATAAGTGTTTACGATTTAATACAAAAGATAAAACTCCTATGTAAAATCTGAATATAAATAAATTAATTAACATTAGTTTTTATAGTTTAATAAAAATTTTAATTTTGTAAATTAAAGATAATGAAAATTTAAAAACATCAGAGAAGGAAAGATTTTCCATCTTTAATATCCAAAATTAAAATTTTTATTAAACTATTCTCTGTATAATTATATTATTATCAATTTTTCTAATAATTTCTTTAATATTTATTATAATATATCATCCATTAGCAATAGTGTTAATATTAATTTTATTTAGTATATTTACTTCATTAATTATTGGATTTGTAATAAATACATTTTGATTTAGATATATATTATTTCTAGTTATAGTTGGAGGGATATTAGTAGTATTTGTCTATATAACAAGAGTTGCTTCAAACGAAAAATTTTTTATTAAATATAAATTTTTTAATTTATTTCTTATTTTTATAATATTTTTTATAATTTTATATGTTTACATTAAAAACTTTTCTAAAAATACTGACTTAATTTTAAATTCTTATGAATATATAATTAATAAATTTTTTATTTTTCCATATTATACAATAATTTTATTAATAATTATTTACTTATTAGTAACATTAATTGTAGTAGTAAAAATTACACAATTAAAATTAGGACCTTTACGTCAAAAATACTAATGAAAACTCCTTTACGATTAATTTCTCCAATTACTAAAATTATTAATAATTCATTAATTGATTTACCTTCTCCAAGAAATATTTCTTCAATATGAAATTTTGGGTCACTATTAGGATTATGTTTAGGGATTCAAATTATTACAGGATTATTTTTATCTATACATTATACAGCAAGAATTAATTTAGCATTTAACAGAGTAATCCATATTTGTCGAGATGTAAATTATGGCTGATTAATTCGAACATTACATGCTAATGGTGCATCATTTTTTTTTATTTGTATTTATATACATATTGGTCGAGGAATATATTATAGATCATTCAAATTAGTTCACACATGATTGATTGGAGTAATAATTCTTTTTATTACTATAGCTACAGCTTTTCTTGGTTATGTTCTTCCATGAGGACAAATATCATTTTGAGGAGCTACTGTAATTACTAACTTACTATCAGCTATTCCTTATTTAGGAACAACTATTGTTCAATGAATTTGAGGAGGGTTTTCAGTTGATAATGCTACATTAAATCGATTTTTTAGATTGCATTTTTTATTACCATTTATTATTGCTGCTTTGGTAATAATTCATTTATTGTTCCTTCATCAAACAGGATCAAGTAATCCTTTAGGTACTAATAGAAATATTGATAAAATTCCATTTCATCCTTATTTTACATTTAAGGATATTTTAGGAATTTTATCAATAATATTATTTTTAACATTCATTTCTATCTTTATACCTTATGCTCTAGGAGACCCAGATAATTTTATTCCAGCAAATCCATTAGTTACTCCTATCCATATTCAACCAGAATGATATTTTTTATTTGCTTATGCTATTCTTCGATCAATCCCTAATAAATTAGGGGGTGTTATTGCTTTAGTTATATCAATCGCTATTCTATTATTTTTACCTTTTATTTACAACCCTAAATTTCAAAGTAAGCAATTCTATCCAATTAGAAAAATTCTATTTTGAACTATATTATCAATTGTAATATTATTAACTTGAATTGGAGCTCGTCCAGTTGAAGATCCTTATATTATCATTGGACAAATTTTAACTATTTTATATTTTTTATATTATTTAATTGACCCATTAATAATTAAATTTTGAGAAAAAATTATGTATTAGTTAATGAACTTGAATAAGTATATATTTTGAAAATATAAGATATAGGTATAATCCTTTATTAACTTATACTATAATTAATTAACTAAAAGAAAAAGAATAATTTAATTCTAATGTAAAAAATTAATATATTTAAAGAAACTGGAAGATAAATTTTCCATGCTATATATATAAGCTTATCGTAACGATAACGGGGAAGTGTACCTCGGACTCAGATTCAAAAAAATCTTATTAAAGAAATTTTCAAGAAAAATATAAATGATAATAAGTCTCCTCCCATAAATATTATCCTACATAAAAATCTTATAAAAATAATACTAGAATATTCAGCTATAAAAATTAGAGCAAATCCACCTCTTCTATATTCAATATTAAACCCTGAAACTAATTCTGATTCCCCTTCTGCAAAATCAAACGGAGTTCGATTAGTTTCTGCTAAGCAACTAACAATTCATATAATTCTTAAAGGTAGAAATATAAAAATGAATCATATATAACTTTGATAAATTATAAATTGAAACAAATTAAATGATGAGATCATAATTAAAAAAGAAATTAGAATTAATACTAAACTAACTTCGTATGAAATTCTCTGAGCTACAGCTCGTATTCCTCCTAATATGGAATAATTTGAATTAGAAGCTCAACCAGAAATTATAATTCTATAAACCATGACTCTAGAGCAAGCAAGAAAAAATAATACATTAAAGTTAAATATAATAAATTTACCTATAAATGGAAACCTTAACCAAATAAATAAACCTAAAAATAAATTTATAATTGGAGAAAAATAATATAAATTAAAATTTGATATAAAAGGATTAGTTTGTTCTTTTGAGAATAATTTAATTGCATCACTAAAAGGTTGAAAAATTCCTATAAACCCAACTTTATTAGGACCTTTACGAATTTGGATGTAACCAAGAATTTTACGTTCTAATAAAGTAAGGAAAGCAACTCCTACTAAAACTCTAATTAATAAAATTAAAAATCTAATTATAACAAGAACATTATCAAAAATTATGTATTATTTGTAAAAATTACATTATTAGATTCTAAATCTATTGCACTAATCTGCCAAAATAATAATTTAATTCAAAATTAAATTATTATAATTCTTAATTGATCCTTTCGTACTAAATTAAGAATTCATTTTAAAGATAGAAACCAACCTGGCTCACACCGGTTTAAACTCAGATCATGTAAAATTTTAAAGGTCGAACAGACCTAATAAATTAACTTTTGCATTAATTATAAATTTTAATCCAACATCGAGGTCGCAAACTTATTTTTCGATAGGAACTCTAAAAATAAATTACGCTGTTATCCCTAAGGTAATTTATTCTTATAATCATAATTAATGGATCATATATTCATAAATAAATGTATAAATTAAGAAAAGTTTAATAAATTTTCCTATCACCCCAATAAAATATAATTAAATTATAAAATTAAAAATTTATAATCTATATATATAAAACTCTATAGGGTCTTCTCGTCTTTTAAAAATATTTTAGCTTTTTAACTAAAAAATAAAATTCATATTTTTATTAAGAAACAGAAAGTTTTTCGTTAAACCATTCATTCTAGTTTTCAATTAAAAAACTAATGATTATGCTACCTTTGTACAGTCAAAATACTGCAGCCATTTAATATTCATTGGGCAGGCTCGACTTTTTATTATTATCAGAAAGACATGTTTTTAATAAACAGGCGAAAACTAATTTGCCGAGTTCTTTTTAATAATATAGTAATAATAATATATTCTTAAAATAAAATTACTAATTTTATCATTATTAAATTTAATAAAAAATTTATTAAATTAATGAAATAGAATAAATAAATTTATATAAATTATTTTTATAAATAAATTAATTATAACAAATTATAAACTGAAAATTTTTAATTCTAAAAATTTATATTCATTTATAAATTTTATTAATTTAATTAAAAGATTATCCCAATAATTATATAATTTAAAAAATTAAATAATTTAAAAATTAAATTTTTAATATTAAAATTATCTATTTAATAGATTTCTTCCATAACTAGATATATGAAAAACGAATAACGTTTCATTTCTAAAATTATATAAGTAAAATTTATTTTACAATTAAAAATATAAAATTAGATCTTTTCAATTCGAGATTTAAACTAACAGAATATAATTTAATAAACCCTGATACACAAGGTACAAAAATTAAATTTTTCTTTTAAAATTAAAAATAATTTCTCTTTCGATACTAATATTCTATTATGAATTTTATATTTTAATAAATTTACTTATACTAATCACATATTTGTTTTATGAAATTTTTTAAAAAAATAAATTAATAATTAAAATTAAATCAAATTAAATTGAATTTCACAATTAACTTTTTAATGTAAATAAAATGCTTATATAAAGCTTTAATTTGACTATCTAGACACACTTTCCAGTAAGGCTACTTTGTTACGACTTATTTCATATTAATGAAAGCGACGGGCGATATGTACATATTTTAGAGCTTAATCAAAATTTTAATTTTAAAATATTTACTTTCAAATCCACCTTAAATCTAATTTAAAAAAAGATATTCGTGTAATTAAAATTATTGTAACCCATTTATTCTTATTTATAAGCTGTATCTTGATCTGATTTATAATATAATTTATTTTAAAAATTATTTCTTATAAAATTTTTATTTACGACGATATGCAAACTAATGAAATAAGTTGGTTAAATCGTGGATTATCATTTATATAACAGGTTCCTCTGAAAAGACTAAAATACCGCCAGAAATTTTTAATTTAAAGAATTTAACTTATAATAATAAGGATATAAATTTACAATTCTAATAGTAGGGTATCTAATCCTAGTTTAAAATAAAATTTTCAAAGCTTCAATTACTATAACTATTATTATTTTATATAAATTTCACTTTATTATAAAAATTTTAAATAAATATTAATTTTACTTTAATCCAAAATGTTTAAAAATATTAATTGTATAACCGCAACTGCTGGCACAAATTTTGTTAATATTTATATTCTAATTCTAATTCAAAACTTATTTCATATTTAATATTAAAAATTGTTAATTAAATTATTTAAA